ACTTAGATAGAGATTCCAATAGAAATTCTTCGGTTTCGTCTTTGCTTGTGAAGTGAATATGAATGAATAAAGCGATGAAATAAAGAAAACTAACGAACGAAGAATTCAAAAAAAGGTTCGGAAAGAAGAAATGAAAGAACAAAACAAAAGTCGTAGTTCCGACCCACAGGATTTTTGTGGGTCGGAACTAAAAAAGAGATATCGAATAGCTTTGATAATTCAATAATAATCTTATTATTACTTCAATTCCTAGTTCTTAGTGACTTCGATTGTATGAATCTTAGCGATGGAATAATTAAGTCATAATTCATTGGACGATTGTATCATTAACTATTTCGGACGATTGTATCATTAACTATTTCTTTATTTTTGTGCGAGGAACTTATCATGAATCCACTGATTTCTGCCGCTTCTGTTATTGCCGCTGGATTGGCTGTCGGACTTGCTTCTATTGGACCTGGGGTTGGTCAGGGTACTGCTGCGGGTCAAGCTGTAGAAGGTATCGCGAGACAACCCGAGGCGGAGGGAAAAATACGAGGTACTTTATTGCTTAGTCTGGCTTTTATGGAAGCTTTAACAATTTATGGACTGGTTGTAGCATTAGCACTTTTATTTGCGAACCCCTTTGTTTAATCCTATAAATAAAATATGAAATATGCAAATTACGTATTTTTTTGTTGTATTTAAAGACCCGTGTGCCTTTCCTTTTCGAATTATATCAAGGTTGAATTCCTACAATTACTTATTCGTCGGGACAATAATTCATGGGAAGGCCTCATTTGAGGATGAGGAATTGGCATAAGCATACCGAACAAACGAGGGTTTTCACAATTGACACGAGACCAGGCCCCGAATTCTAATAAGGATGATTCTTATTGGGAATTTCCAATTGAAAAAAAAAAAAAATTAAATAGAATTTTGACTCTGTTTTGAAATAGGTAAATTAAAAAAAAAAACAAAAATATAAAGTAAATAAATAAAGTAAATAAATAAATAGAATAAATAATAAATAAATAGAATAAGTAAAAAAGGGTAAAGTGATACAAAAAAGTAGAGTTCCTTTTTTTTTAGTCTATCTAAAAGAGGAGATAATATGAAAAATATAACCGATTCTTTCGTTTCCTCAGTTCGCTGGTCATTCGCCGGGAGTTTCGGGCTGAATACCGATATTTTAGCAACAAATCCAATAAATCTAAGTGTAGTGCTTGGTGTAGTGATCTTTTTGGGGAAGGGAGTGTGTGCGAGTTGTTTATTTCAAGAATAGGCTGGATCCGACTAGCTGTACTTTTTTTCATTATAACTAGACTGAAAAAGGTGCATGATTCCGCGAATTACTTCTGAATCAATTTCCAATCATATTTAAGAACCATAGCATTTCGCGATTCATTGGTAAATCTACTTTGATTCTCTATCAACCAAACCAACAATGTGGGACCATTAACATGGTTAACGCTAAACTGTTTGAAGTCCAGACACAGCATGGTACTCTTTCTACTACTATCTTAATATAGAATAAAAATGTTTACAAAATGAATAATTGGAATTTTTTTTTCGATATAAAACACTCATGTCGATAAAATGATTTGAGCCTTTTCTTTTATTGGAAAATATGTGAAAAATGGGTATTTCAATCAACCCCCTTTTATGCTGAATTGGTGACCTGTGTATAATATAAAGTAAGAAGAATTCTTTGGATTTGAAGAAAAAAAGAAACAACTTTGCTGACAATTGTATATCTTTGTTTTGTTCGGTCAGAAGAGTCCTCCAAATATTCTAGTCTTGGATTAGTGATTAGTCGTGACATCTTGGAATATGAATAGAGAAGAGAGGGAGAGGATAGGCTCATTACATTAAAAAAAGATATGGGAATTCCCCTCCATACTTAAATAGTTGAAGTAATTGAGTGTGAGAGCCAAATGAATCGAAAAATTCATGTTTGGTTCGGGAAGGGATCATGTAAGTTTTGAGATGAATGGAAAGATAATCCACTTTCATTAAGTGATTTATTAGATAATCGAAAACTGAGGATTCTAAATACTATTCGAAATTCAGAGGAACTGCAGGGGGGGGCCATTGAACGGTTGGAAAAAGCCCGGGCTCGCTTGCGGAAAGTCGAAAGGGAGGTAGATCAGTTTCGAGTGAATGGATATTCGGAAATAGAACGCGAAAAGTTGAATTTGATTAAGTCAACTTATAAAACTTTGGAAGAATTAGAAAATTACAAAAATGAAACCATTAGTTTTGACCACCAAAGAGCGGTTCAGCAAGTCCGACAACAGGTTTTCCAACAAGTTTTAAAAGGAGCTCGAGGCACTCTGAATAGTTCTTTAAACAAGGAGTTACATTTACGTACCATTAATGATAATATTGATACGTTTGAGGCGATGAAAGAAATAACTGATTAGTCCTTTTACTGTAGGCATTATTTTTTTTTTCTTTAACTAAAAAAGAAAAAAATAAATTAAGAAATACTCATGGTAACAATTAGAGCTGACGAAAT